TACTGTTATTTTCTCTCGAACCATAGTAATATAATTTCATTAGATCATTGAATCATTTATTTCTCTTGTTTCTCTTGAAAGTTCTTGAATGTGCATTTCTACACACGTCTTTTTTTCGGAGGTCTACAGCCATTATGTGGCATAGGGGTTACATCCCGTACAAAAGTTAATAATATCCCACTTCTACGAATAGCTCGTAGAGCCGCGTCTCTTCCGAGACCAGGGCCTTTTATCATGACCTCCGCTCGTTGCATACCTTGATCCACTACTGTACGAATAGCATTGCTTGCCGCAGTTTGAGCAGCAAATGGTGTCCCTCTTCTCGTACCCTTGAATCCACAAGTACCGGCAGAGGACCAAGAAACCACCCTACCCCGTACATCTGTAACGGTGACAATGGTATTATTGAAACTTGCTTGAACATGAATAACTCCCTTTGGGATTCTACGTGCACTCTTACGTGACCCAATACGTCCATTCCTGCGCGAACCAATTCTCGGTATAGCTTTTGCCATATTTTATCATCTCGAAAATATGAGTTAGAGATATATGGATATATCCATTTCATTTCATATTAAAACCGATTCCTTTTTTATAATTTATATTTATGTATCGTTTCATTTAGCGAGTGTGATTATCCCTGCCTTTGTTTATGCCTCGGATTGGAACAAATTACTATAATTCGGCCCCGCCTGCGAATTAGTCGACATTTTTCACAAATTTTACGAACAGAAGCTCTGATTTTCATATTTGTCATTCCTTATATTAAATTGTAATTTAATTCTTGGAAGAAAAAAAGTTTATTGAGATTTGGCATCTCGAATCGTATTCTCGCGAAAGGGATGTTCAAACCATTTAATCCTTCGAATCCTTGTTGCGGAGTCGATAAATTATACGTCCTTTGGTTGAATCATACCGACTTACCTCAACCTTGACTCTATCTCCCGGTAGTATCCGTATAAAACTACGTCGGATTTTTCCTGAAACATAACCTAGAATCAGATCTTCATTATCTAAACGAACCCGGAACATGCCATTGGCAAGCGATTCGGTAATTAAACCCTCATGAATCCATTTTTGTTCTTTCATTCCAGGTAAAGTCCTCTTGAAGTATCAACTAATGAAGGAGGAACAATATTAGACAACTCGTCCCTTTTCTTTTTTATTTTACAATAAAAAATTGTAAGTTTTGGGTCCAATTTGTATATTAAAAGCATTACCATATATAACACAAAATTTCTCCGCCGATTCTTTCTAGCCGAGCCTCTCGGTCTGTCATTATACCTCGAGAAGTAGAAATAATTACAATTCCCATCCCACCTAAAATTCGCGGAATTCGTTGATAATTAGAATAGATTCGTAAACCGGGTCGACTGATCCGTTTTAAATTTAAAAGATTTCTACAAGGCCTTTTTCTATTCCTTCTCTGTCGTAGCGTTAAAACCAAAAAATCTTTGTTGTTTTCTCGATGTTTTCTCGCGTTTTCGATAAAACCCTCTCTTAAAAGTATTTTGACAATATTTTCGGTAATATTAGTAGCTGTTATTCGAACTACTCTTTTTTTATCCATATCAGCATTTCGTATAGAAGTTATTACCTCAGCAATAGTGTCCCTGCCCATGATGAACTAAAAATTTGATATAATCAACATGTTTATTTCTTTTTTTTTTTTTTTATGAATATTTTTTGAATAAAGGTATATGCGTTAGATACAATCTATTTCTCAATCCATTTCTTTCAACTATCCCGCTATAAAATAGCGCGATCCCCTTTTATAATACTTCGGGAGCTAATGAAACTATTTTAGTAAAATTAAATTGTCTTAATTCCCGGGCGATCGCGCCAAAAATTCGAGTTCCTTTTGGATTTCCTTCTTGATCAATAACAACTGCAGCATTGTCATCATATCGGATTATCATACCGTTATCGCGTTTGAATTCTTTACAGGTACGCACAATTACAGCTCTGACCACTTCGGATTTTTCTAGGGGCATATTTGGTACTGCTTCTTTGATCACAGCAACAATAACGTCACCAATATGAGCATATCGCCGATTGCTAGCTCCTATGATTCGAATACACATCAGTTCTCGAGCCCCGCTGTTATCTGCTACATTTAAATGGGTCTGAGATTGAATCATATCATTTTGTAATTTGTTCTTTTAATGTAATAATAATAATGTAAAGGATAAAAAAAAGAAATATTTTTTGTCTAAAAATAAAAAACAAAATAAAGAAATAAGCAATTTTTTTCACACCCAAGACTAAGACTCAGTTCTGTTAGTTCTACCCTTTTCTCCTTTATCCCGAAATAATGAATTGAGTCCGTATAGGAATTTTTGATGCTGCTATTGAAATAGCCCTTCGAGCTATATTTTCTGTTACTCCCCCCATTTCATAAAGTATTCGACCTGGTTTAACAACAGCTACCCAATATTCCGGGGATCCTTTCCCCGAACCCATACGTGTTTCTGCGGGCCTTAGTGTAACCGGTTTGTCTGGAAATATACGTACCCATAGTTTTCCACCACGACGTGCATTTCGTGTCATTGCCCGTCGACCAGCTTCTATTTGTCTAGATGTGATCCAAGCGGGTTCGAGCGCCTGAAGAGCATATTTACCGAAACAAATACGATTACCTCGATACGATATTCCCTTCATTCTTCCTCTATGTTGTTTACGGAATCTGGTTCTTTTAGGGTTATAGTTGATGGTTGATTATGAATTTCATCTCTACTGCAGAACCGGACGTGAGAGTTTCTTCTCATCCGGCTCCTCGCGAATAAAAGAATTAAAAAACAAAAACGATTTCGAATCTTAATTAATTAAATTAACTAAATTAAGAAATTAACTAATTAATAATTTTAATAATTAAATTAATAATTAAACTATTAACTAATTAATAATTAAACTAATTAATAATTAAGATAAAGAAATTCACTAATTAATTAACATATAGATATATATTAATAGATATATATTAAGATAGATATCTATTATAGATATGTATTTATGTATTATGTATTTAAATAGAATATATATTTAAATATAATCATAATCGTATAATCGTGGAATTTTTTGAGACTTCATATAATCTAATCTATTAGTAATCTATATATTTTATATTTTGTTTAAATATTTAAATAGACAATTAAAGCTTTTTTTTTATTTTCCAAATCATATTGTTATTTTGAATTGTTATTTTGAAATATAAAATATAAATAGAACTCTTTTTTTTTTTTTTTTTTATCGTCCAAATTTATCAATTCAAAAAAATAAAGTTTTCGCGGGCGAATATTTACTCTTCTATTTCAATTTTTGGCTTGTCTCCTGACTTCGTACAATATATGAATTGCCCTCCGGTTCATTTCGCCATCCCGACCAGTGAATCATTAAGATTCCTTTTTCACTAAAATCTTTTGCATTCACAGCTTCCATCGTTCCCATCGCTTCTTACTTAATGCTTAGGTCCAAGTTTTACAACGGAGCTCATAATGAAATTTGTTCTTGAGTCAATCTTCTTAGTCTTTATTGTCTCAAAGCTCTTGATTTTTTTGTTTTGTTCTATAATTTACAAATTTATAACAAGAGTCATTTAATTATGTTATATTTAATTATGTTAATTATGTTATAGTTATATAAGAATCAGTATTAATGCTTTATTACACTGCCCTTTATGAGATGACTTATAGACCTTACATATTACATATTACATATTGGAATTCTCTATCATTGATATTTTTTTCTCTCTTGCTCTCACCCTTCCATTTCTATCCACATCTTTCTTCTCTATTTTGTTTTTCTATTTTGCTTTACAGTTTTCTATTTTGCTTTACAGCTTAAAAATCAGATTGATCAGAAACAAAAAATTTCAGTTGCTACAAAGATATGACCAATATATCATATCGTGACTGGTTCTTTAGATCGAGATAATGCGAAGTAATGAGTTGGTTATTAGTTCTATGGTTAGTTATTAATTCATATTATGGTGTTGGGCTGGTCTTTTTTAATCCTAACCCTAAAAAACCAACGAGTCACACACTAAGCATAGCAATTTTCTTAAAATAAGTGTCAATCTAATTTTTATTCAACCTTATAGAATTAATAATTAAAATAATTAAAGAATTAATAATTAATTGATAGTATTGATAGTTTTGAGCAAAAGAATGAAGGGTTTCTCTTTCTTTTTTTATGTTAAAAAGAAAGGTTTATTATCCCTTGTCTTTATTATTCCTCGTCTATAAATATCCAAATTTTGATACCTAATACACCATAGATAGTTCGAACCGTATAGCAACAATAATCAATTTTAGCTCGAATGGTTTGTAGGGGAACCCTACCCTCTCGAATCCATTCGACACGTGCAATTTCTTTTCCGTCAATACGACCTGCAATTTGTACTTGAATTCCTTTTGTATCCGCTTGTTCAGTTAATTCAATAGCTTTTTTCATTGCTTTTCGAAATGAAACTCTATTCTTTAATTGTCCGGCTATAAATTCTGCAAGAATATTAGGGTTCCCATAAGGTTGGGGAATTCTTTTGATAGCAATATTAAGTTTTCGGTTCATACAATTAAACTCTTTTTGTAGAGTCGTCTGTAATTCTTCGACCCCTCGCGGTCGATTTTCTAGTAACAATTTGGGGAATCCCATAAAGATTATGACCTGAATCAGATCAATTCTTTTTTGAATCTCTATACGTGCAATTCCCTCTAACGCGGAAGAAATCTTGATATTCTTTTGTACATAATTCTTGATGCAATCTCTTATTTTTTGATCTTCTTGTAAACCCTCAAAAAAATTTTTTGGTTGTGCAAACCAAAGAGAACGATGACCTTGGGTTGTACCAAGTCTGAAACCAAGTGGATTTAGTTTTTGTCCCATATTCCCCCATTACTATACATATCACGATACGCCGCTGTATGCTTTTTTTTCCATCTAGGTTTTTTTAACGAATCTATCTCTACATATTGATCATCTAAAGATATATCTTTCATTAC